GGGTTAGAATTCAGGTGTGGGATAAGTAAGGCAATGGATGATATTGGTCCTATTGGAAATACTAATGGAAGTGAAGACCTCGTTATAGATAAAAACATTCATAATTGGGGGGAGCGTGAGAGCTCCCGTTGCGATAATGTTGATCGTTTATTCGATGTCAGGGGCATTCGGAGTTTCATCTCTGATGACACTTTTTTAGTTAGGGATAGTAATGGTGACAATTATTCCATATATTTTGATATTGAAAATCATATTTTTGAGATTGACAACGATCATTCGTTTCTAAGTGAACTAGAACGGTCTTTTTCGAGTTATATTAATTCTAGTTATCTGAATAATGGGCCTACGAGTGCCAATCACTACTATGATCATTACATGTATGATACTAAATATAGTTGGAATAATCACATTACTAGATGCATTGACAATTATCTTTATTCTGAAATCAGTATTAATAGTTACATTTCAAGTGATAGTGAAAATTACAGTAAGAGCTATATTTATAGTTACATTTGTAATGAAAACGTAAATGATATTGGCATTGCAAGTTCCAATATAAAAACTAGTGCAAATGAAAGTGATTCCCATGAAAGCGATTCGCATGAAAGTGATTCCCACGAAAGCGATTCCCATATGCGAGGAAAATATAATGATCTCGATATAAATAAAAAATACAGGCATTTGTGGGTTCAATGCGAAAATTGTTATGGATTAAATTATAAGAAGTTTTTGAGATCAAAATTGAATATTTGTGAACAATGTGGATATCATTTGAAAATGAGTAGTTCAGATAGAATCGAACTTTCGATTGATCCAGGCACTTGGGCTCCCATGGATGACGACATGGTTTCTGTGGACCCCATTGAATTTCATTCGGAGGAGGAGCCTTATAAAGATCGTATTGATTCTTATCAAATAAAGACAGGGTTAACCGAGGCTGTTCAAACAGGCATAGGTCAATTAAACGGTATTCCCATAGCAATTGGGGTTATGGATTTTCAGTTCATGGGGGGGAGTATGGGATCCGTAGTAGGCGAGAAAATAACCCGTTTGATCGAATATGCTACTGATAGATCTCTACCTGTTATTATAGTGTGTGCTTCCGGGGGAGCGCGTATGCAAGAAGGCAGTTTGAGTTTGATGCAAATGGCAAAAATATCTTCCGCTTCATATAATTATCAATCAAATAAAAAGTTATTATATGTATCCATCCTTACATCTCCTACAACCGGTGGAGTTACCGCTAGTTTTGGTATGTTAGGAGATATTATTATTGCCGAACCTAATGCCTACATTGCATTTGCGGGTAAAAGAGTAATTGAACAAACATTGAATAAGACAGTACCTGATGGTTCACAAGCGGCTGAGTATTTATTCCATAAAGGCTTATTCGACCCAATCGTACCACGTAATCCTTTAAAAGGTGTTCTGAGCGAGTTATTTCAACTTCACGGTTTCTTTCCCGTGAATACAAATTAAACCAACAAGTAGAACATTAAAATGAAATTCGTTTCTTTATTTTTGGTGAATAGAATTCGTATTTAGTTTATTGTAATTGTAATCTATTGTAATCTAAAGTAAAAACCGAAGAACGGGGGCTTATTTGAGGGCATAAGATCTAGTATAAAGGATCAGAAGTTTCGGATAATTACTTTTATTTTATTATTAGTTTTTCCAGATCTATTTTTTATCTCTATTCATGATTAGTGATCGAGAAGACTCTATCAACAGGATAAAAGAGTTAATTCTTTCTTCCCTTCCTTAAAATTAGGAAAAGAAAAAATGAATGTTTCCTTCTTACGTATTTTCTTTATTATAGATATTGAATAATTCAAATATAGAAAATATAGAATTGAAATCCTGTATTTTTCTATATCCCCCGATAATTCCCATTCCTATTTTACTAGGAATCTGCCGCGGATCGGGTTCATTAGAAATCCAATTCTTTGCGAACTTGTAAGAAACGCCTTTGTTTTTTATTAGAAGATAAGTAGAAAAGAACAAGAATAAAAAATAGAAAGGAAAGGGGAATGGGTACACTTATTTAATTCTATATTTCTTGTACCTATTATTATATACTTATAATCGATATACTTATCATAAGATATCTTTATAACAGGTACAAATATTAAATCGAGGTATCTAGTCTATGGCAACTTTCAACTTCCCCTCTTTTTTTGTGCCTTTAGTGGGCCTAGTATTTCCGGCAATTGCAATGGCTTCTTTATCTATTCATGTTCAAAAAAACAAGATTGTCTAGGACCAAATCTCATGAATTTTTTTTTAAGAATTTGACTTGGATCATAATATGAATATCCATTTATTTTATTGGAATATGGTACAACCCGTAGCTTCTTCCAAACACGCATAAGTGAAAGAAAGGCGGTTATGCGCGTGAAAACCCTATATCCTATATATGGATATACATATAAATGCATTATAGCTATTTTCAAATGGATCGGCAGATGCCTGAAAAGGAAAGTCAATGTATCTATATGTACGGATATTTCTATAGTCGGTCATATGGCGGGGTTGTTTTTTTTTATCGAACGGATTCTATGAATTATTCCTAATGATTTATACATATCATAATAGTGCTAGTTGATGAGAGTTACTTTGGGAACAAAAACAGAAAGTCAAATTCATTTGGGTTATTTTCTCAATTCCAATAAAATGTAACTGGATCTAGTATGAACTGGCGATCAGAACGTATATGGATAGAACTTATAACGGGATCTCGAAAAACGAGTAATTTATTCTGGGCCTGTATCCTTTTTTTAGGTTCACTAGGATTCCTGTTGGTTGGAACTTCTAGTTATCTTGGTCGGAATCTGATATCCTTATTTCCGTCTCAGCAAATCATTTTTTTTCCACAGGGAATCGTGATGTCTTTCTATGGGATCGCAGGTATGTTCATTAGCTCCTATTTGTGGTGCACAATTTGGTGGAATGTAGGTAGTGGTTATGATCAATTCGATAGAAAAGAGGGAATAGTGTGTATTTTTCGTTGGGGATTCCCTGGACGAAATCGTCGCATCTTCCTTCGATTTCTTATGAGAGATATCCAGTCGATTAGAATAGAGGCTAAAGAGGGTCTTTATCCTCGTCGTGTACTTTATATGGAAATCAGGGGTCAGGGGGCCCTTCCGCTGACTCGTACTGATGAGAATTTGACTCCACGAGAAATTGAACAAAAAGCTGCTGAATTGGCCTATTTCTTGCGCGTACCAATTGAAGTATTTTGAAATGAACTAAAGAATGCACGTTTCCCCACACTGGGGAAGGGGCTCAGTAATTGAATCCTCTTTGTTATATTATAGCACTCGTGTTTCATAAAAATACCAGATTGGATAGAGTCTAGCTAAGAAGCCGCTTCATTAACAATTCACTGATTTGATTCAAAATGACAAAAAAGAAAGCATTCGCTCCCCTTCTTCCATATCTTGCATCTATAGTATTTTTGCCTTGGTGGATCTCTTTCTCATTTAATAAAAGTCTGGAATCTTGGGTTATTAATTGGTGGAATACTAGTCAATCCGAAGCTTTTTTGAATGATATTCAAGAAAAGAACGTTCTAGAAAAATTCATAGAATTAGAAGACCTCTTTCTTTTGGACGAAATGATAAAGGAGTACCCGGAGACGCAGATACAAAAGCTTCGTATAGGAATCCACAAAGAAACGATACGATTGGTCCAGATGCACAATGAGGATCATATCCATACCATTTTGCACTTCTCGACAAATATAATAAGTTTTGCTATTCTAAGTGGTTATTCTATTCTGGGTAATGAAGAACTTGTCATTCTTAATTCTTGGGTTAGGGAATTTCTCTATAATTTAAGCGACACAATAAAAGCCTTTTCTATTCTTTTGTTAACTGATTTATGTATTGGATTCCATTCGCCTCATGGTTGGGAACTAATGATTGGTTTTGTCTACAAGGATTTTGGATTTTCTCATAATGATCAAATTATATCTGGTCTTGTTTCCACTTTTCCAGTCATTCTAGATACCATTTTTAAATATTGGATCTTCCGTTATTTAAATCGTGTATCTCCCTCACTTGTAGTGATTTATCATTCAATGAATGACTAAAAAATAATCCACTAATATGAATTAATATGAATCCAATTCTAATGTTTGTTACTTCGCCCATAAACAAAACAAACCATTAAAAATTTTACCCACTCTTTATGTTTCTACTCATCCAGGGAATTTTTCCTGTGTTACAGTGAAATTATTCCAGTAAATAGCAGAATCGTGGATAGGAAACTATACTAGCAACCTACCTAATTTATTGTAGAAATTTTCGGGATCAATGATTGGACCATGCAAAATAGAAATATCTTTTCTTGGGTAAAGGAGCAGATGACTCGATCCATGTCTGTATCGATCGCGATGTTGATATATGTAATAACTTGGACATCTATTTCACACGCATATCCCATTTTTGCACAACAGAGTTATGAAAATCCACGAGAAGCAACCGGGCGTATTGTATGCGCCAATTGCCATTTAGCTAATAAGCCCGTGGATATTGAGGTTCCGCAAGCGGTGCTTCCCGATACTGTATTTGAAGCAGTTGTTAGAATCCCTTATGATATGCAACTGAAACAAGTTCTTTCTAATGGTAAAAGGGGGTCTTTGAATGTGGGGGCGGTTCTTATTTTACCTGAGGGATTCGAACTAGCTCCTCCCGATCGTATTTCTCCCGAAATGAAAGAAAAGATGGGTAATCTGTCTTTTCAGAGTTATCGTCCGACTAAAAAAAATATTCTTGTCATAGGTCCTGTTCCTGGTCAGAAATATAGCGAAATCACCTTTCCTATTCTTTCCCCGGACCCTGCTACTAAGAAAGATGTTTACTTCTTAAAATATCCTATCTACGTTGGTGGGAACAGGGGAAGGGGTCAGATTTATCCCGATGGGAGTAAGAGTAACAATACAGTCTATAATGCTACAGCGGCGGGTATAGTAAGCAAAATAGTGCGTAAAGAAA